TATGATCGTTACCGACTGTCTCCGCCGGTAATGGGAAGATGAGCTTCTCCATTGGAATGGTATCTGCTCGAGGAGCCTGTCCCTGCCTGCTTATCCAGACCAAACAGCAACCTTTGGTCCTTCGGGCTGAGGCTCAAGGCGGGAATCAAGGGTATGGGTTCAAGGCTGCTCTACTTACTGGGAATGGGATCCCGTAAAAGGGCACATGACGAATGGGACCCCCGCCAATGGCATATGAGATGTGGATGATGGAGCTGCTTGCTGCTGGTCTTTTCTACGCAGACGCAGAATCAATTGAGACCGTGGAAGCAGGTCGCTAATTCAAATGAGGAATGACATATGCAATTAACCGGACACCATATTCAAAAATGAATGGCCTGGTGCTTTTGATGGCCCATTCCTTTCATAATCGCAGCGCAGAGCAACAAGCCACAAGAGAGGCATTGCTCGCTTCCCGCTTGCAAACAGAAACGGAATGTTCCGCATGGCTGGCTGGTCGATAAGCCTTTTTCCTCTTACTAGCCCTATTTTTAGTCAACCTCCTATCCAGTTGCTGGAGCGAACTCACTACTCTATTAGATAGAAGAATAACCCACTCTATTATCTATCTATTATCTATTAAAGAATAATACACGGGCCTGTGTCGAAGTGCTCCAGGGATGATTTTGAATGTCAATCTGCCTGTGCACCAACCGATGCAAACTGGCTTGCGTCGAAGTGCTCTGTGGTGGAAGGAACCCTCTATTCTCTTATTTCCCCGTCGACATACCATCCCCACCGGACTCTCTCCGGACAGTCGAGCGAACTCTAGTATCACCTCGCTCGGTTGCTTGCCCAACTAAAGGAGGCCGCCTTACTTAATCATACAACATAAGTAGATAGATGTAATTACGAACTCATTCTTCCTATCTATGTCCATACTACTAGTAGTATTGTCTATTTCAAAGTCTAAAAATAGATGTCTCTCGTAACGCTCCTTTCTTTTCTTTGTCTTTCTTCCCTGAATCCAAACTCTATCTCTTCCTTCAGCCCTACGATATCTATTATCCCTAGAGAGGGTCTTCCTCTCAGGTGCGGAACACTCCTGTCACGGTCGAGAGCAGGTTGAGCTGTAGGCTCCTCTATTTCGAGAAGGGTAGGTTTTTGTACTATTCGCTACTCACTACTACTAGCTCGCCTAAGAGGGCTTACTTATTTTTAGCTATTAGGTAGGTAGGGATTTCACCAGTCTCATTGTCACAGGGGGGTGGGTACATACTTTCACATACAAAAGGACGGAGAGGGAGCACAGGTCGACTGGTCCTGAGCTTAGTGATTAAGCGTACGCCCTCTACGATGCCAACCACACTGCATTCAATCAAAAGCACGCCCTTGGATGGACACAAAATTCCTTTACTTCTTCATTTTGCTTCGGATTGCACTTATGATTCGGCACTTAGACCAAGGCCGCATGTAAGTTTTGAAATATGATTTTTTAGGGGGCCACCATTGAAGTCAGAGTCTGAGCCTTCCGCATATGCTACTGGTCAATTCCTTTCGGAACTCTTCTTCTAGGCCATCCATCATATAGGGCTACTTCCATATAGGGGCACTACTTCCATATAGACCGTAGGCTTTGTTTCATTAGGGGTATGAACTTATCTCTTGAGTTCTCCTCGCGCCTGGACCCTTGCGCAGAGCGAGTCAAGTAAGCAGCCTCTTGTTGGCCTAGGTTGTAAGGCTAGGGAAAGACCGAATGAATGCATTTCTTCTTCGTACCGGGGATCGGGAATACGGGAATAAGAGCTATCGTAATCATTCATTAATCCGATCGACGAGACTCACCACTATCTTCCTCCGCACCCTTACTTATACTTCTTTGAAAATCTTCACTTAGGCTCCACACTCTGTAGGTGAGGTTTGCCTACGACTTTATCAACGAAAGACCGGAACCACATACGCCAACCCCGAGGATATCCTACTCTTGAAGAGAAAGGCCACTTCCACCCGTTTTCTTCAATAATTGTGTTGACTTTGGCATAGACGCATCTAAGAGGCTCAATCGAGTACTACCAACTTGATCTCTATCCATGGATCTAGATAGCTATCTTTTTTTTTCATCGATCTAGACCATCCTCGGATAAACTGAGGAGAGCATCTGTGGAATCTTGTAATTACTGTTTCTTGTTTTAGGGCATTGACTCGAGGTCACATCCATGTTCAAAGGACAGATTCAGCTCCGTCTCAGTTCAACAAATAAGGAAAGGCCGGGCGGGCAAGCCAAGAAAGTTATTTTCTCTATCTGCTCGGTCTCAGTTCAAATCCAATAGATAGAATACGATAGGAGCTAATCAGTCTAAGTCGCTCACGTCAGGAGCGGGCTTAGAACAGAACTAGTATGCGGGTTCACGCCGTTGATAGGCTTACCTCCTCAAGCCGTTGATAGCCGTTTCTCGCCCGACCGTTTCTCAAAGCTGTCCTAAGCGCAGTCGAAGTCCACTTATTCAAGAGTCCTCTCTCCGGGGAGGAGTGAATTCAGGTAACTAATTAAGCGCATCTATATACCAGCAAGGACAGGTTAGAATGGTAATCTATGCTAGGAGTGCCCCTTACCTTAAGTAGCTCACTGAAGGAAGTGTGAAAGTAAGCAAGCAAAGGGCAATCAATAGAAAGTAAGCAAGCAAAGTCTCAACCCGAAATCAATAGCCCGCAAGAAAGAGAAAGGAGAAAGCCCATCTCTTTCCAGTAGTATGTAGCTTGACTTCCTTGAACTTATATGGAGGGCTTAGTTTGCGCAGTTGAGTGGCGCTTGTTGAATACCTCTCGTAGGCCTGATCTCAACGATCTCAACAATGACATATATAAATGGGCTCGGATGATTGCCTTTCTTTCCTTCGCTAATGGGCACGCTACGCTAGTTCCCGCAGGGGAATTGGGCGGGAGATTGGGATTGAGAAACGGAAGGCGCCAGGAGAGGCTGAGGACGAAAGTCCCAGTCACGGAAATGCGATCAAAAACAACCAATTGGACAGGGTAAACGCACTTTGATCAAATGGATCTTGGTTGACAAACAAGCCCAAAACAAAAGACGGGGATTTTGAAATGCTCAAGTCAAGATTCAGTAGGGCTTCAGATCTCTACAGCAGTGAGCTTTCGCTTCCTGACCTGTTCAGCAAGCAACCAACGAAGCCGTCAACGAGAAAGCCGCAGCTGCTTCAGATCTCAACAATTAATAATCTAGATGAGCTTTTAATTGTTGACGCTCGACTAGAAGAAAGAGAGTGGGCATTTATAGGAACGGAACTTCTTAGAAAAGCAGCGAAGACGGGACTAGTTTCAAGCGGAATCCGAATAAAGGCAGAGCTATAAAGAGCCCCGGTTGACTCAATAGATCACTTTCGCTCTCCTCTAGGAGCGAATTCGTCTAACGAGGTAGGAGCTGCTTGCCCAGTCAGAAAGCTAGGCTCCATCTCAGGCGATGGGCGATATCTCAAGGAAGGAAGCCACTGATTAGAAATTGCACGAGTCTAGTTAGAAAGGGGATTTTGCAGAAGGAGGCGTGGGTCAGATGGGGAAGGTAAAGAGAGAGTCTATTGAGCCACTTGGCACGGGATTTGTTCTGTGGCAGAATCAGTCGAAGTTCCAATGGAGTGATCGGTAAGTCCTCACTGAAGAAAGTCAGTAGCGAACCATGAAAGTCAGTCATTTTCTAGGGTCCTGTCTTGAAAGCTGAAGGAAGTCAAGTATCTATCTAGTACTACGTGAGCCAGTCAACAGATTTTCTCACGATAAAGAGTTGCTCAAGGTCAGGGACTCGAGGTCAAATCAATCTTCAAAGGACCGAGAACTTCAACTACAGTGTCAATTGCAGCTATGTCCGCAAAGGGTTCAAAACCTCTATCTTCTATCCTATTGTAGGCCGATAGGTCCGCTATAATCCGCCCACAGAGGTACCCAAACTCGTCGCCCTCTCTAGGGCAACCTCTGTCTGCCTTCTAAAATGAGCTGTACCGAGAGAGGAATAGCCTCTTTTTGGTTCCCCGTGCTACGGCTGCTGCTACAGCATCATATGTCATGATCCTCTTCTCTGAGCCGCACCTGGCATCTCAGTTGTTGTTGTTATAAACCGGTTTTTATTGGTAAATCATTGAAAACATTCACAACCATTAGTGAATTCCCACAGCAATCCCAATCCCTTGCTGATGTGATGTGTTTTACATCAGCAAGGGAAGTCATCTACTCTGCCAAGGCAAGAATCGAAGACTACGGCTTACAAGTCAACGACTTTCTCAAGTCTCCTACTCATGTTTGAAAGGAAAGGGATATCGCTAAAAGGGGGCCAACTAGCAATCCTGTTACAGGCGGTGGTGTATGTATTTCCAATGTATTTCCACTTATTCGATGGAAAAACTCTGGTTTAAGGGAAAAGATGGACATATAAACTAAGCGACATCCAACAGAAGCCTAGGCTCGAAAGAAAGAGGTGGGCAGCCAGCGGCATGAATCACTCATTTCGGGTTAATCCCTTGGTCGAGGGCTTTGTTATCGAAAAGGTAGTGGTAGTGGGTGGAGTGCAATTCGAGATATGAGCGCATTGGCTATTTCCGACGCTTCAATCGCCATTTCGACACCATTTGTGGGTGATTTTTTTATGTCTTTACCGGACGATCTCGTAGCGGTGGCCATATAATTAATCGGTTCCCTCGTTCGTAGAAGGGCACGATGATTTAATGCATAACCCATTCTTGATTAAAGCAATCATCAAACCGTAGGAGGGGACTGCTTCCAAAATCCTTCTTCTCCCACAGTTGGGTAAGGGGGAAAAAAATGACCCGAGAGTACTACCCGGCGACTTCCCTTGCCCGCTTTTTCTCCGATGAAGGCGTTGGAAGTGCTGTTGATTGTGCTCCTCAAAGAAAGAAGGTCAGTATCCGCAGTGGAGTAAGAATCCCCCTGGAACAATGGTCTAGCCCCACGGACTAGTCGTTCAGTAGTCTTACAGAGCGGTTACTCAATGGTCCAGTTGTTTAGCCCTACTAGCGGAGGCCAAGAATTAATCGCAGTTGTTGGCAGCGCACAGCATAAGTCTCTAGCCTGCTGTATAGCCTACCGTCAAGGGCCCGGCAAACGGAACTCAGAGCAGCTCAAGGCACCACCAGCCTTTGGCACAACGATCAGGTCAAGCAAAGCGCTCCAACCAAAGGGGCGCAGCGCGCACATAACTCCTTAATAAAAAAGAAAAAGCAGGGGCTCTTCACATTGTGAAATTGGAATCCTTAAATTGCTTAATGGCATTCGATTTCGTTCCGTCGGCGATCCTCGTTGAAATAAATCAAATTTTCGATGAGACCATGGGGGATGAGAATTTTGCATCACTTCAAAAGGACGAATGCGTCACTGAAGTGAATAATAAATTCCTTGAAGTCATTCTTGAAAATAAAACAGATGACATAACAAAAGCTTATAACCAAATCTTTAAACCAAAAAAGGGTATACCAGTAATGAATGTCGAATCAAAGAATTGTTCTATCTTTCCTTTCATTTTCCTCTCGTTTGCACTAGGTTACAACGATCTGAGAGCAAAGCCCGTTTTTTGCTCCCTCTATTGATAGATCAAGGGCCCTCCTGCCGTCGTTTCAGTGACTCATAAGGCTTCTCTCAGCTCAGTCTTTTTGGTTCTTGAGAATGGTCGCAACCTCTCCCAGGACCGGAATGATTATCCCTGCCCGATGGGTCTACATCCATCCCTGAATGTCGTCGGGTACTGTTCACTTCCCCGCCATTCTTGTAACCGTCACCTGTAATCCGCGCAGGTGTGTCCGCACCCCCCTGAGTGGACGAGAAAGAAAGGATGTCTCGGAGCAACCCCCCAGGTTCCAGACCCAGGAGTCAACTTTCCCGTATGAGCATTCGGTACATGTATCAGTCCGTGGAAGAGTGAAAGGGTCACCACTACTGAGGATCTCCCTCCTAATCTTAGATAGGTCGTCTGAGGGTTCGCCGCGGTTCATTGCTGTGCTTACACACTAGGCTACCCTTCTCCGAAAGCTACGCGGGACCACCTACCACTAGTCTTCGGCCGGAGGGGTTTATTGCACAAAAACGCCGGGACGCAGGCTCCCGAAGAGGGAAGCCCAACGAATGTCAGATGCAAAGCTCCGCACCTCATTAAGATCATATTGGCATACTCTCCCAAAAAAAAAAGAGCAGACCCCATTGAAGACGAGAGTGAGGTACAACAAGGCCATTTCTGTCCACCGCCCTTCTCACGGAGCCGTACGTGGACGTTACCGCTCATACAGCTCCCAGCCAGCAAGCAGTTAGCCTTCCTCTACAAGGAATGGAAGTGTGGATGAATCGACATCAAATAGAGGAATTCGGTTTTTCTTTTTTTTTTTTTATTGAGCCGGATGAAAGGACCGGTTGTTGACGCAGTCGGTGCCAGTAGCAGGCATAGAAAGGTATCCTCATCCTTCTTTCAAGTGACTTCGTTTGCGGAATACTAATTCTAATATCCAGGTGCGGCATCTTTGGTCGATCAATCTCGAGTGTGCAGGAACACTTTGATTGCTAGCTTCACGTCTTCAGTCCGGCCTCCTGAAGAAGGACGAGCAGCGTTATTTTCTATTTTAATAGGGGCAACCCACCCATTTTTGAGTCTTCAAGTGGCCTAGGTACCTGGCTCTTCGATCCAATTCCTTTCTGCTGTTTAAGAAACCTTGCCCTCCCTTTCTGATTGTGAGCTTATGCCATTAGTGTAGTGGCTATAGGCTTTACCAACTCTCCCATTTTTTACTTTTCACCTGGGCGTTCTATTATGTTTATTCATTCTCGATGCTTTGATTCGGCTCCTGGCCAAAACCTGAACTACGAGCGTTGTTTCAACTTCTTTCTTTGGTGGGTAACACGCCACGCCTATCTGTTCAAGTGTCGTTACGATTCAATCGAGTTAGAGGCTACATTACTCGTGATCCCTCTATTGCTGGAACCGGCCCGGTCGCAAAGAGAGCAGTCGATCGGTTCTTAGTAGTTTCGAGGAGCTAGCTAGTAGCCCCATATACTATTGGATTCTCAAGATTGGAGGAAAGAACGACGATGGAATGGGCTGAGTTGAGTTGAGTACAAACGAAGGATAGGTATTAGCTAAAGGGCGCAGGCAGAACTAGGTGTTATTTTGACTTATCCGGCCGAGATAGAAGTGAATACTAAACGAAGAGAGCAAGGCTCCCCCAAGGGAAGCAAAAAACGAGCCTCGCTTCTAATATCAACCACACAGGCAAGAAGTCGATTACGTATCGAAGAGGGCTATAAGTAGGCCGTTTGCTATTGCGATCAGGACTGCTCGCCTTTCTTTAGAAGCGGGATTGCCGCTTAGTCCCGGCAGTCATCCCAAGCCTTCATGATTTTAACTAGTTCGCCCCCCGCGGCAGAAGGCCCTTTTAAAGCTTCTCGACATCCCGGGGCTTTAAGGAAAACATTTTCTCTGTTTAAGGTCTTAGTCATGTGCTCGTGTGTTCTTGTTATCAAGGATTGGCATCACCAGGTTGAGTCTCTCTCTTTGGCCATCTCCTCGAGGCTGCTGCTTATTCTTAATATCCCATCGAGCAAAATCAATGAGTGCATAGGAAAGCAATACCCCGGTTGCAAAGAGAGGTTGCTACTGAGCGCTGCCCTGGGAACAGGATTGGGAAAGGAATTACGAGATTCCTGACTAAAAGCAGGTTGGAGAATGATTCTCGATCAGATCAGAGAAGTACCGTTGACACATCGGTATAGCTGTCCCGGGATTTTGAATTCAAATCGTTGGTTGTCTACTAAAGGCATTATTGCAAAAGAGCAAGAAGCGGAACTAGACGTTGTCATGATTCCATTGTTAAAAAAAAGATTCCCTTCTTCCTGTGCCAAAGGAGAAAGGAAAACGAAGAAGACTAAGCGGGGAAGGTGTAGTAAGCGCGGTTAAAGAGAGTTCTAACGTGGGGCGACAAATGGCATAAAATTACCGGGGGTGCCCTCCCTGAGACTTCCTAAGTCCTAGTTTCTGCTTGATAGACTAACTAATTACTAAACTGAATTGCCAGATCAACCATCAATCGTTCCTTATGATTCTAGGGGTTTAGGATAGGAAGAGGGCTAAGCTCAACTCAAAGATGCTAAATAAGGGCCTTCATTATAATAGCTTTCAATGCGCATTGAGCGAGTAGTTAGTTCAGTTTTGTATGACTCGTTCCAACAGTTTTTCCGTGAAGGCTCCGGAGCTCTCTTTTCTTTTCAGGATGGAACGTTTGTTCAGGACCACAGGACGGGCTAGGGTCCCGTTGAATTATACCTACCTGGTAAATCCCGCCACAGAGGTAGTTTTCTACCTCTCGAACACATAGATGCCAAGCTCCTTTTCATTAAGATTTTAGGACTCCTAGTTCTAACTTCAATCTTGGAGAAAGGTGAGTGGGCTAGGATCGGGCTATTGGATCGAGCAAGGTTAGGAAGGGCGGAAAGGAATTGGAATTAAATACGATACTGAAAGGCTTTTCCAGCCTGACGAAGGAAAGCAGGAGGGAGAGCTAAATCGAAGTTATTTGAAACAATAACCAACCGAATGGGAAATCCATAAGGTATACCTTTCTCATAGGGTTAAGGGTCGCAGGCTATTCAACCAACCATAAGTAAGAGCTTAAAGCTAGCGCTCCTCACCAAACAGAAGCCCTGCTAAGCAACAAGGCTCAGCTAGGGCACAGGAAAAGGAGGGGGTGGAGTGAGCCTAGAGTAGAGGAAGACTCCATCGGAGACTCTCAACTCATACCAGGGCAGGCAGGGAAAGGAGAAGGGGGGACTACGGATAGGTATCAATACGTACCGATACCGAGCTGGAGTTGATGAAAGATCACAGGATAGATACCTTTTTGTTTCTGTTTCTATGCCAGCTTCACCACAAAATCAAATCTATCTAATCTGATTGTGATGCCTCACCGGGAAAACGCACGAAAAGAGACCTAGATAGAGTTAACATACTCGTTTACAATATAACATCAAAACGGACATGGATCTAAAAAAAAGGGGGTTGACCGAGGCAAGTAAATCAGAGACTACTTGCTGCATTTCGTAGCATTAAGGGGACTGTACATTTAGATGAAGAAAAGCGACTAGGAACCTCACGGGGTCAGAACAACCTTTTTCTTTATATGAACTATATCCACTACACAGACTTTCCGATACAGAAAGAGAAAAATCGCCTACCAAAAGACTTTTTTTCGATCTCCATTCTCTAACTTTTCCAGTAGATCTATATTCTCTGGAAGATCCCCCTTATCCATCGGAAGATCATTATGGTGGAGAAAAATGAGCAACTACCATTTGCATAGACCAATCCTTGACCTCGATCGAATCCCCCAAGCTCACTCGAAAGCCACATCAAGCAACCCTGGAAAAGCACTCGGAAAGCCAAATTGAAAAAAACAAGTGCAAATTATGCCTATATATGAAGCTATACATAAAGTTAATACTCATCTGTTGACGGAAGAGAGCCTGGGTTGCCAACCTTTGCTTTTTGTTGTGCCGGAAGGGAAAGTCCGGGAAGGCTACGCAAGAGTTTTCTTTTCCGCGGATGACGAGGCTTTGAGTTCCTATTACGGCAGCTAGCTGAGACAGAGACCCTTGACCTAGGAGATGACCTCTTTGCCCAACGAATTGAACACCGCCGGAGTCAGCTATGGCTGGGTCAGCCTTACTCAAGTTGTAGAACGAGGTCATCTACATAGCACTCAACCTCGTGATGAAGAAGTTCTTTGAAAATGTTGGTCATTGCTCGCTGGTAAGTTGCACCGGCATTCTTTAGACCAAAAGGCATCACCTTGTAAGAGTATATACCAATAGGAGACCTCAGGGCAACGTGTTTTATATCTTCCGTGGCCATCTTGATAACTGGACCGAATGTCTCATCATAGTCTATACCCTCTTGCTGGTTGTAGCCAAAGGCCACCACGCGAACCTTGTAGCGATCAATAGTTCCATCAGACTTTTACTT